AGTTCCCTATCCACGAGTCTGCCATTGTACTGGAATAATTGTACAAATATAGGACGAATAACTTGACCAGGTAAACAGGTAGAAGTATAAAGAATCAGTAAGATTGAAAATACTTTCCTTATACACGAAGAAACATTCTAATTTGATTCATATCATTCAATGAATGAGTTCTTCATTCATTCATTGAATGATAAATGACTACAAGTGAAGGAGATACACGATTTAAATAATGGAAGATCCAATATTTCACAATTGTATCTAGAATAACTGGAAAAGTGGAAACAAGACCAGATATAATTTGATCATTATGAGCCAATCCAAAATCGTTGTAGACCGAACCAATTATAAGTTCCCAACCATGGGTCGAGTGAAATCCAATCCATAAATCAGTAACTAAAAGAATTGAAAAAGCTTTTATTGTGTCACTTAAATTATAGAGAAATTCCTGAACCCAAGAATTAAGAATTCTAAGTTCTTCATTACCCAGAATAAAATAACCACTTAGAATAGCGAAACATATTATATTTGTCGAGAAATGCAAAATGATATGTAGATTATACTCATTGTGTGTTTTGATCAATTGTATCGTTTCCTTGTGTATTTCTATACGAAGCTTTTGTATATGTGTGTCCGGGTACTCCTTTATCATTTCGTCCAACAGGAATAGTTCTTCTAATTCTATGAATCTGTCTAGAACGTTTTTCTCTTGAATATTATTCAAAAAAGTTTCGGATTGCCGGGTATTCCACCAATTAGTAATCCAAGGTTCCAGACTTTTCTTAAATGAGAGAGAGACCCACCAGGGCAAAAATACTATAGATATGAGATATGGGAGGGAAGTCAATGTGTGTGTGTGTTTTTTTTCATTTTGTATATGTGAATTGTTAATGAATTTACTTCATTCGTCTATTCTATCTGATATTTCTCCGAAGCACGAATTCTATAACAAGGTATCGAACCTATAAATCTATTCCCATTTTTGTCTTAAAATTTCGTCCTTGGATCTAGATATAGAAATAGAATAAGGGTCCTTTTCGGCTAAGATATATATAGAATTCCCGGAGATATCTCAATTGGGAAAATTCGAACTAATTTCATCTAAATTTGATTATATCCGTTCGATGAATACTCGAAAACCTACTGGAAGTCACGAATATTCGTCGGATTTCGAGACGAAAAAACTCCCCTCGCATCAATTCATTATTTAGAAATGAATCACCATATAACCAAAGCCCGGAAATAACGTATTAATTAAAATTCTTGAACCTAAAAAGAAAAATTCTATATTACGATTACAAAATCCAAGTTCGGATATATTTGATGAAGCATACTTATTAGATTCTAATTATAGTAGATAATACTTTTGACTAGTATAAAATATAAAAAAATGGAGTTGGTTTACAAAAAATTGCTTTTGATTATAGTTGTTGTTCCATATACGTTCTCCTGCTTTTGTTTTATTCTATGTGGTCTCCTCGACAACGGAACGGGAAAAAATTGAATATGTTTCGCTCGAATGAACATTCTGCGGAAACTGAAGTTGTCTTAAAAGGGGAATTCACAAGTGTCTTTTCTCATGCTGGGAAGACATTTATTCTTCAGTTCATTTCAAAATATTTCAATTGGTACGCGCAAGAAATAGGCCGATTCAGCAGCTTTTTGTTCAATTTCTCGTGGAGTCAAATTATCATCAGTACGAGTCAATGGAATGGCTCCCTGGCCTCTGATTTCCATATAAAGGACACGACGAGGATAAAGACCCTCTTTAATCTCCATTCTAATGGATTGTATATCTCTCATAAGGAAACGAAGGAAAATGCGACGATTTATTCCCGGAAATCCCCAACGAAAAATACATACTATTCCTTCTTTTCTATCAAAGCGGTCATAACCACTACCTACATTCCACGAAATTGTGCACCACAAATAGGAGCTAATGAATAGACCTGCAATCCCATAAAAAGACATCACAATCCCTTGTGGAAAAAAAATTATTTGCTGAGATGGAAATACGGATATCAGATTCCTACCAAGATAACTGGAAGTTCCAACCACTAAGAACCCTAGTGAACCTAAAAAAAGGATACAGGCCCAACAAAAATTACTTGTTTTCCGAGACCCCGTTATAAGTTCTATCCATATATGTTCTGATTGCCAGTTCATACTATACTAGATCCGCTTGCATTCGATTGGAATTGAGAGAATAACCAAAATGAATTTGACTTTACTTCTATTGATCCCGAAGTAACTCTCATCAACTAGCACTATTTTGATGGAAACCATCAGGAGTAATTGGTTATATACGTTGACTTTTTATTTAAAATATTCGTCAATCCATTCATTTTTTACCAGCTATATCCATATATATGCATTTACGCGGATATCATGTGTCCGTATGCATAACAAACAGTTCTTTCCTTTGTGTTCGAAAAGAGCCACATATCGTACCATATTAAACTAAATAAATATATGTATTATGATCCCGTTATGATACCATGTTCAAATAAATTGATGAGAATTGGTTCCGTCGGATCTATACAATCTTATTTTTTTGGACATGAAGAAATAAAGAAGCCATTGCAATTGCCGGAAATACTAGGCCCACTAAGGGCACAAAAATGGAGGGTAAGTTGAGATCTGTCATAGAACGGGTGCCCCTTTCTTTATACCTATTATAAAGATATCTTATCATAAAGATATCTATTTATAAGTAATATTAATGAAATCTATTATAAGTGCAAGGAATGTCGAATTAAATGAAGTGTACCTAATTCATATTTCATTTTCAAAATGAATTTTTTAATTATTCTTCTCCCATCCTTATCTTCTTTCTAATAAGGAGTTTTTTTTATTAGTATGAACTAAATATAAATACTTGTTCGCTACAAATAATTGAATTTAGTGCTCTACTTTAATTTCAATTTCCTTCATTTTGATTCAAGGGAAAGAAACCGTGTAGTTGAAATAGCTCACTCAGAACACCTTTTAAAGGATTACGTGGTACGATTGAGTCGAATAAGCCCTTCTGGAATAAATACTCAGCTGATTGTGAACCCTCGGGTACTGTCTTATTCAATGTTTGTTCAATTACTCTTTTACCCGCAAATGCAATGTAGGCATTTGGTTCAGCAATAATAACATCTCCCAACATACCAAAACTGGCTGTTACTCCACCGGTTGTAGGAGATGTAAGGATTGAGACATAGAATAACTTTTTATTTGATTGATAATTATGTAAAACAGAAGAGATTTTAGCCATTTGCATCAAGCTCAAACTTCCTTCTTGCATACGTGCTCCTCCGGAAGCACACACAATAATGACAGGTAGAGATCGATTAGTCGCATACTCGATCAAACGGGTGATTTTCTCGCCAACTACGGATCCCATACTACCCCCCATGAACTCAAAATCCATAACCCCAATTGCTATTGGAATACCGTTTAGTTGACCTACGCCCGTTTGAACAGCTTCAGTTAAACCCGTCTTTCTTTGATAAGAATCGATACGATCTCTATAAGGTTCTTCCTCTGAATGAAATTCGATGGGGTCCATAGAGACCATATCTTCATCCATAGGATCCCAAGTGCCCGGATCAATCGAAAGTTCAATTCTATCTGAACTGCTCATTTTCAAATGATATCCACACTCTTCACAAATATTCATTTTTGACTTAAAAAATTTTTTATAATTTAATCCATAACAATTTTCGCATTGAACCCATAAATGTCTGTATTTTTGATTTATATTGAAATCACTGTCATTGTCATTGTCATTGTCATTGTCATTGTCATTGTCATTGTCATTGTCATTGTCATTGTCATTGTCATTATCATTGTCATTACTATTCGTTCTTATACTAGTACTAGAACTCCCGCTTTCACTACCACTTACACTTTCCGTACAAATGAAACTATAAATATAACTGTCACTAGAATTGTCGGTACCACCTGAAATAGAACTATTAATACTGACTTCAAAACGAAGATAACTATCAATGCAACTATTAATGTGATTAGTCCAACTAGATTGAGTATCATACATGTAATGATAATTGTAGTGATTATTACTATTAGACCCACTATTCAAATAATTAGAAAAAACACTTTCTAGTTCACTCAGAAAAGAACTACCATTGTCAATCTCAAAAATCTGATTTTCAATATCAAAATATACAGAATAACTGTCACCATTACTATCCCTAACTAAAAAAGTGTCGTCCGAGATAAAACTCCAAATATTCCTGATATCAAATAAATAATCAACATTACGGAAAGTATAACTGCTACTATTATTCCAATGGGGAATGTTTTTCCCCGTATCCGTTTTAATAGGCTCTTCACTTCCACTGGTATGTCCAATAGCATCAGAACTATATATTGATTTATTCAGCCCACACCTATGTTCTAGCTTTTCGTTAAACAACATCAATTCGTTAATCAACATCAAATTGAACCACCATTTTTCCATAGAGTCTTCCCGCCCCCTATTTGATGAAAATACAATAGATGAATAGTCATTCGATAAAGAATCATTTTACTATTTTTTTTTATTTCCTATCAAAATGAAGCATATGGATCCAATCATTAGGATTGTTAACTAACAACGGGTGAGTATTGAAAGAAATGATTCTTATTTTTGGAGAATCCGGGGTATCCACTTCGATATATATTATGATCGAATCTTTTCCTCAATTTAAAATAGAAAGACAGGTTTCTCTCATGTCATGTACAAATTATCAATAACAAGATAAATAGTTGTTTCTTTTCTTCCTATAAAATGCAGAATTCATTCTCGTATAATCTCTATCCTATAATAAAATAATACGTTTCTATTGCAACATGGAACTAAAAAGACAATATACAGGGTGGGTAGAAGGAACCCTCCCCTGGCTTGATCTCTAGTCTGAACCTACGGGATATAAAATGATCCACGAATCCCAAGGATCCATCGGATTCATTTTATTATGTACCTAACAATAAACAATAAAAGTATTGGGTTA